AAGACCGACTCGAATTGCTTTTTTTCTTTTAGTGAATTGATCCCACCAGACCAAAATTCACTTGATTGATACATGTACATACACCTAGCAATTCAACATAAAATTAAAGATATTTCATCGAATCATAGAATGAAGAGATTCTATTTGTCTACTGAACTAAATTCTTGGAGAAAAAAGAATTTGCTGCTTAATCCCGCTTACTAGATTTCTCGTTTGTTAATTTCCTGTCTTGTTGGGAGGGAGATAAGGATATCTCGTCTTAACAATGAATCAAATAAAAGTGAAAGAAATCGAATTTCACACCTTTTTCCTTTTCTGACGGACCAATCATTCCCTGAAAAAATCCTACTCTTCCTTATTATTTCGATTTTTTGTATTTATTACTTTTTTTTATTTACAAATTTCTAACTAAAAAAAGAAAATTCTAAATAAAATTCGAAATACTAAATAATCTAAACTAAAATAATCGAAATAAATTCAATTGAAATAATTCAAAAATAAAAAAAAATACTACTACTAGATTTCTAATGGCGATTCTAATGAATAATTCATCAATGACGAATAAAAAATAATTCTATGCAAGTCTGAAAGGGGGAAAGATCCCTCGGATAGAATCATTCGATTATATTGACAATTTCAAAAAACTGATCATACTATGATCATAGTATGATGGCCGTTGGTCAAGCAGGCCCCCATCGTCTAGTGGTTTAGGACATCTCTCTTTCAAGGAGGCAGCGGGGATTCGAATTCCCCTGGGGGTAGGGTACTACGAAAGGAAGTTGATCATGGATTACCAATAAGTCTAAAATTGATTCTTCCTGGGTCGATGCCCGAGCGGTTAATGGGGACGGACTGTAAATTCGTTGGCAATATGTCTACGCTGGTTCAAATCCAGCTCGGCCCAATAATTCGCCAATCCGCCATGAGATGATATAACCCCCTTTGTACTTCAGAAATACCCGATCCGGAGATAAAAAAGAATCAAATTTTCTGCTAGATCCCGTATTTCCCTGGGATTGTAGTTCAATTGGTCAGAGCACCGCCCTGTCAAGGCGGAAGCTGCGGGTTCGAGCCCCGTCAGTCCCGACGGATCCAATAAATCTCTCCCTTTTTATGAAGGGGACCGGGGCTAATAATCTACGAAGAAAGGAGGGGGAAGGACAGATCAACCAAAGATCCTACTCCTCTTAGAAAGGGGAATGAATCATTTTTCCGATTTTTAATTTTGTTTTAAGGCCCCATCGACGAAAGAACAAATCGGAAAATAGTAAATTTGATGAATATTCATTTTATACGATCTCATCTTTATCACACTTCTTTGTCTTCCAAGTCAAAAAGGGTTTAGAACGAAACTCTTTTCTTTTTCCATTTAGCTTTTATTGTTTGTTTGGGTTTGTAACTATGTGACCACTGGAAGTGGAAGAGCTATTTGATGAGACTTCATCAGATGATTGTACAAGAAGGAACTAGATAGATTAGAGAGAAAAAAAGAACAGATGATAAAAAATGATAATGATAAATAAATAAAGGAATTTGGGATTGGGTCAGGAATCCGAGTTTGGGGCGGTATGGATAAAAGAACTTCCTATGTTATACTATTCAATTCTCGACGACGAATTGATTTGATAGTTCAGATATTGTTATTCATGATATTGATCCGAATTCAAGATCATCGAGAGGTAATATTCATTCATTGAATTTACAGGCCAAAGATTTATCATCTCTATGGGATTAAATCCCGAGTTATTGCGAAGTAAAAAACCGATGAGATTATGGAAGTAAATATTCTTGCATTTATTGCTACTGCACTATTTATTCTAGTTCCTACCGCTTTTCTACTTATCATTTACGTAAAAACAGTCAGTCAAAACGATTAATTATTAACTAATTTGAATGAAACTTGACTTCTGAGTTCTTAGCAAAAATTGACGAAATAAAATGAAAAAGATTCCAATTTCATGTCTTAAATGAAATGAGTGGACTAGAATCGGCAGTATTCTAATAGATAGTATGGTAGAAAGATTCATCTATTTCTTTCTACCATACTATTTATTAGTTAGATTGTAGTTATAAAGCTGCCCCTGGAATAAAATAAAGATAGAGGCTGCATTTGATATGGATCTATAGATCAATCTACAATATTATCTTGATATATGTGAATATCAATTCCATATATGGGATTGCCATAGCATCCAATTCCATTTATTTGCTATATCTATTTGTTCTGATCAATCTGAATTACTCTTATGTCTTATAGTTTGAATTACTATATTTTTGATTTCCAATATGAATCTCGGTATCTATTGAAAGAATCAAATCAATGAAGGAAAAGCGATAGATATAGGCATATTCAAAAAATCACGTAGTAATCTTGTTTTTTTGAACATTCCCAAGAAGTAATTGAGTAAACCATTGACGGTAGTTCCACGGGCATCGAAAAGGAAGAGTAAACCTCACTGATTTTTAACGCCTGAACCACGATATGAAATAAGTCGATAAAGTATAAATCCAATTTCAAAAATTCGAAAGCGTTAAATGCGCAATATGTGACTCACCTGACGATCTTATTCTGCATAGTATCTCGTTAGACAATCACTATGTTTATATCCTTTCTTTCTCATACAAAGTGCGTATACACTTAACAAAACCACTTCTTCTTTGAACAGTAAAGAGAGAAACAAATAAAAAAAGGGTCCGGCCCTCCTCAGTATCACCTAGTAAGATAAGAGGCCGTTGATTGGAATAGAAAATTTAGGAAGAATTAGGTTCGAATAAATTTCCTGGGATCCTCTTCCTTTCGAACTACAAACACGGGAATCGTTGAAATAGCTCTTTGATTGAAAGAGGATGATTCCTATAATACATTACTCCAGTAGAGTCCAATGGAATTTAAAAATGAAGATATTTTTATTTTGTTCAAAACGTGTTGCAGAACGATCTAGAAAGCAATTGCTATTGATACAGTTTGCTTCCTTAACTCAATTAGTAGGACCCCTAGAGTCCACTCCTTCCCCACACTACGAGTGAAAGGGAAAAAGTAAAGACTACCATTAAAGCAGCCCAAGCAAGACTTACTATATCCATATGAATTATGTCCCCTATCTCTATAAATATAAAGGAATTGCTCCATTATTCCTCACTAATAATAGTGGAATCAATGGCGCAGAGTCAAAAAGAACGAAGACTATTAATAAACCAATCCAATAAATTCGCTCATTTTAGAAGAAATTCCTATATGATTTCTAATCGGGAAATATTAAACACAAGCAAAATCCGCAGTAACATCTCAAGGGAATGTTACTAATGGAACATGTAGGAATAATAGGTCCTATTCTTTTTTTGTTGATGACCCTCATTTCAATTGATTGGATGCTTGAGCACTCATAGATTTTCGTGAGTTCCTCGTATATAATAAAGTATCTTCCGCCCCCTTCCACAACTATTTAGATTTCCTATCGGGCTCTCCAATCTAATCCAAGGTCCAGTCATTATACAATGCATTAATAATCTAAAATTTTGATTTGTAGTAGAAGGTAATTGCGAAGTCTTGATAGCCCCTCTAGCATTCGAATATTTCCTTGAAGCCTAAGCCTAAATATGCAATGCAAGGATATTTACAATTTTTTAGAAAAACCCCCAGACCAGATGTTTAAAATCAAACAAGTATCAACAGTCTGCTTTCTCTGCTTCTGCTGGGGAATCATTCGGCGAGTTATATCAACAGAAGAAAAGAAGAGATTTCTAGTTTTTTGTTGATCAGGCGACACCCGGATTTGAACTGGGGAAAAAAGGATTTGCAGTCCTCTGCCTTACCACTCGGCCATGTCGCCAAAATGCTACAAATACAAAATAGATGAAAACTTTCCCGGATTACTGAACTGCTTTTTATTGTACTTGCACCTTGAGTTCTGTTTTCCTGACTTTTTCCTAAAAGTCAAGGAAATCCTAATCCTTCTTCCCTTTTGATTGGGTTTGATTCATTCTTTCAATTTCGATTGAGTCTATCTCAAAATTCATAATGTTCAAAACTTTCTCTTACCTTTCTATTGAAAAATCAAATGTGGATTTTCAGTCGCAAAATCCAAAATTCTACTTTATGAAAATAGGAACCATTAACTATTGACTTAGAATGCATGAATGATTCTTGGATTTGAATCTCCAAATTTTGTTTTCCTAATGACATAAGAAAACACAACTTGATATATAACTAATCAGTATGGATTTTTTCAATCAAAAAATCCTTCTCAATTTTAATTATTAATTATAACAACAATTATGAGTATATGTAAACCCCCCAAGAGAAATTGTTAGACGGATATATATTATTTTTATATGTTCCCGATATAGAATTATCAGATATCAGAAAAGTATCATACTTCAATTTTCATTTTTAATAGAAAATTTCAATTCTGTTTTCGTAGAGCACAACCTGTGTTGCCCCGAATAGAACATAGAACGACAATAAAACAATAAAAGAAAAGAGAAGAAAGACGGATATTATAGATATCTCCACACGTGTTTAAGCCATACAAACCTTCTTTTCTTATACACTTCACAATCGTATTCTACTCAAAAATCCGTAAACAAAGTCTCTCTCTTCTCTGCGAATCATTTTTTGACCAACGAAATCCATAACATAAAAGGGGGTTTAATGCCAAAAAACCGATTCTAATTCTATATATTCTTTCTTATTTTTATGCCTTTATCTCAGCGAAAAGATCAAATGTCCAATCCATTTATTTTTCTGGTATTCAAGCAGGTTGGAATATGTATTATCATAATAATGGTAGAAATGGAATCATTTTTGTTTTGATATTCTATACGAAATCCTATAACTTAATTAATAAGTCTAAGTAGCAGAAGTCTGTTTATAGGGATGTTTTATCAATTTCTTTCCATTTGTATCTGTTGAAAATTCCAATAAATTCCAATTCAATTTAAGTAGAAAATTCTCTTTCTTCCTCCGTTCATACGTATTTCATACATTCCAGATATGGAGT